CCCATTCAATTTCATTCGGAGGAGGAGCCTTATAAAAATCGTATCGATTCTTATCAAAGAAAGACTGGATTAACCGAGGCTGTTCAAACAGGCATAGGGCAATTAAACGGTATTTCCGTAGCAATAGGGGTTATGGATTTTCAGTTTATGGGGGGTAGTATGGGATCCGTAGTCGGGGAGAAAATTACCCGTTTGATTGAATATGCTACTAAAGAATTTCTACCTCTTATTATAGTGTGTGCTTCCGGAGGGGCACGTATGCAAGAAGGAAGTTTGAGCTTGATGCAAATGGCTAAAATATCTTCTGCTTTATATGATTATCAATCAAATAAAAAGTTATTCTATGTACCAATCCTTACATCTCCTACTACTGGTGGGGTGACAGCCAGTTTTGGTATGTTGGGGGATATCATTATTGCCGAACCCAATGCCTACATTGCCTTTGCGGGTAAAAGAGTAATTGAACAAACATTGAATAAAACAGTACCCGAAGGTTCACAAGCGTCTGAGTATTTATTCCAGAAGGGTTTATTCGATCTAATCGTACCACGTAATCCTTTAAAAGGCGTTCTGAGTGAGTTATTTCAACTCCACACTTTCTTTCCTTTGAATCAAAATTAGAACATTAAGTCCATTATTTTGAGCAAACAAGTAATTCGTTTATCGGAATACAAGTGAAATTGAGACGAATGGGTTTTCTTTGTTGACATAAGATCTAATTGTATAACGAATCAAAAGTCACATAAAATCGGAAATCTGACCCCTTTTCTATATTCCTGATTATTGATCAAGAAGTCTCTATTAACAAGATAAAAGATGAAATTCTTTTTTTCGTGAAATTAGGCAAATAAAAAAATCTTCTTCTCGTCATATATAATTAAATGAAAATCTAGAAAATATAGTATAGAAATTTTTATCTTTCTATAGCGTACGATAATCCTATTTTGACTAAGAATCCCTGCTGGATGGGATTCTAACAAACCCTTGAATCAATATAAATAGAATCTAATTCATTAAAAAAACTTTTTGCTTAGTGAATGAAATTCGAAGACAAGAGCAAAAAATGAAGAAAATAATATCTCATTCATATCCTCTCAAATTTTTCATGTAGAAAGATGAAAAATTACATTATATACTCACTTAGACTTAGATAGTAGATACCTATATATATTATTTTTAATTAATTCTTAATAGATAGATATTAATAAAAATTTTAAGTAGTAATAATTCCAATTTAGAATTATCAAATTATAATCAAATCAAATTATTATAATATAATAAATAAATTAAATATATATATAAGATATAAGTAAGATAAGTAAGATCTTTATATATATATTATATAATATAATAAGATAAGATATCTTATTATATAATAAATATAAAATCTAAATAATAATAACAGGTACAAATAGTAAATCGAGGTACCCATTCTATGACAACTCTTAATTTTCCCTCTGTTTTGGTCCCTTTAGTAGGCCTAGTATTTCCGGCAATCGCAATGGCTTCTTTATTTCTTCATGTTCAAAAAAACAAGATTGTTTAGAGCCGAGGGCGCAAAATATTATCTTTTTTTTTTTTCAAAACTGACGCTTGTATCATAACACAGATATCCATTTAGCTAAATATGGTATAGTATAAGAGGCTTCCGTCGAAATCTCCCCAAAATGCTATTAGCTAGTTTCAAATAGACCCGAATCGGCGAATAGCTGAACTGTAAAGTTGGTCTATCTATATACATGTGGCTATCTTTAGTGAGTCATACGAAGGGTGTGTTATTAGTTTAGATCTAACCAATTTAATGAATTACTCCTAAAGGTTCACATCAAACTAGTGCTAGTTGATGCGAGTTACTTCGGAAATAAACGGCAAATTCATTTGGGGTATTCTCTCAATTCCAAAAAAAGTAACCGGATCAAGTATGAGTTGTCGATCAGAACATATATGGATAGAACCTATAACGGGGGCTCGAAAAACAAGTAATTTCTGCTGGGCTGTTATCCTTTTTTTAGGTTCATTAGGATTCTTGTTGGTTGGAACCTCGAGTTATCTTGGTAGAAATTTGATATCTTTATTTCCGTCTCAGCAAATAGTTTTTTTTCCACAAGGGATTGTGATGTCTTTCTATGGGATCGCGGGTCTTTTTATTAGCTCCTATTTGTGGTGCACAATTTCGTGGAATGTAGGTAGTGGTTATGATCGATTTGATAGAAAAGACGGAATAGTGTGTATCTTTCGTTGGGGATTCCCTGGAAAAAATCGTCGGGTCTTCCTCCGATTTTTTATAAAAGATATTCAGTCCGTCAGAATAGAAGTTAAAGAGGGTATTTATGCTCGTCGTGTCCTTTATATGGATATCAGAGGCCAGGGAGCCATTCCATTGACTCGTACTGATGAGAATTTTACTCCACGGGAAATGGAACAAAAAGCTGCTGAATTGGCTTATTTCTTGCGTGTACCTATTGAAGTATTTTAAGAAATCAGCTGAGAAATTAATGCTTTCTCGCGGGAGGGCAAAAAAGCAAGAATCCTCTTTTTCTATAACATAACTTAATTGAGGTTTCTTCAGAACATTCATTCGAGTCAAAGCAGACATATATGGAACAAGTATAAAAAAACCTTTTTGGGGGATCTTTTATATGTATCGAAATATACACATACACAACTCAATTATATATTAAATAAAAAAATAAGAAAAAAAGAAAATCTCATAATCAACCATTTCGAAATAAGGAAATTCCCCCTTTTTAGTTGTTGGAATTGAAACTTTAGATTCAGATAGATCATATCTTGTAATTTTTTTGAAGCTTCTTTTTAGACTTTTTGTGCTCCTTAATGACGAAAAATTTGGATCTCTTATAATGTAGCCAATTTTTTTATGTCGTTTTTTGTCACTCATTTTTCACAATATTTTTCAGAAAATTACCTCGATTATTCTATCGATGACTACTCATAGTCAGTTAAATTTTTTCGAAATATTAGAGGTTTTTTATATAATGATAGAAAAGGAGAATGATAGAAAAGGAGTTCTTTTGTCTCAAAATCTGAATACTATTCATATTCATTATTTAAAGTGGTTTTTCCGGGCGTTCATCGAAAAGAGATATATGCTTCGAATTTGACTGATTGAGATATAAGGAAACATTTTTATTATATTATTTATTCATATTCATATATATATTCATTCGAATTTTTCATCTTTTTCCGTATTTTTTTCTAGATTCAAGGCCTAACCACGAAATCACAAATAAAAAAGAGTGAATAGATTCATAGGTTTGATAACTTGTAATAGAACTGATGCGTGAGAGAAATATTAGATTACATAGAGTCGACGAATGAGATGGGTTCATTAACAATTCACAGATGAAAAAATGGCAAAAAAGAAAGCATTCACTCCTCTTTTATATCTTGCATCTATAGTATTTTTGCCCTGGTGGATTTCTCTCTCCTTTCAAAAAAGTCTGGAATCCTGGGTTACTAATTGGTGGAACACTAGGCAATCCGAAACTTTTTTGAATGATCTTGAAGAAAAGAGTATTCTAGAAAAATTCATAGAATTAGAGGAACTCCTCTTCTTAGAGGAAATGATCAAGGAATACTCGGAGACACATCTACAAAACCTTCGTATAGGAATTCACAAAGAAACAATCCAATTAATCAAGATACACAACGAGGGTCGTATTCATACGATTTTGCACTTCTCGACAAATATAATATGTTTCATTATTCTAAGTGGTTATTCTATTTTGGGTAATAAAGAACTCGTTATTCTTAATTCTTGGGCTCAAGAATTCCTATATAACTTAAGTGACACAATAAAAGCTTTTTCTCTTCTTTTATTAACTGATTTATGTATCGGATTTCATTCGCCCCATGGTTGGGAACTGATGATTGGCTTTGTCTACAAGGATTTTGGATTTGTTCATAATGATCAAATTATATCTGGCCTTGTTTCCACTTTTCCAGTCATTCTAGATACAATTTTAAAATATTGGATTTTCCGTTATTTAAATCGCGTATCTCCGTCACTTGTAGTGATTTATCATTCAATGAATGACTGAAAAATTATCTACCTAATCCAATTATAATGTTTCTTACTTTGCAGTTGTACATAAGCAAAGCATTGAAAATAGCTTTCTATTTCTACCCATCCCGGAGATTCATCCTATATTCCTATATATATTAATCGAGTCAAAACAAATTATTCCAGTAAATAACAGAATCGTGGATAGGAAACTCCATTAGTGACCTACCCAAATTTATTGTATAAATATATTTTCGGGATCAATGGTTGGACCATGCAAACTAGAAATACTTTTTCTTGGATAAAGGAACAAATTACTCGATCTATTTCCATATCGCTCATGATATATATCATCACTCGTACATCCATTTCAAATGCATATCCCATTTTTGCACAGCAGGGTTATGAAAATCCACGAGAAGCGACTGGACGTATTGTATGCGCCAATTGCCATTTAGCTAATAAACCGGTGGATATTGAGGTTCCGCAAGCGGTACTTCCCGATACTGTATTTGAAGCAGTTGTTCGAATTCCTTATGATATGCAAGTGAAACAAGTTCTTGCTAATGGTAAAAAAGGAGCCCTGAATGTGGGGGCTGTTCTTATTTTACCAGAGGGTTTTGAATTAGCCCCTCCCCATCGTATTTCCCCCGAGATAAAAGAAAAGATGGGCAATCTGTCTTTTCAGAGCTATCGCCCCAATCAAAAAAATATTCTTGTCATAGGCCCTGTTCCTGGTCAGAAATATAGTGAAATCACCTTTCCTATTCTTTCCCCCGACCCCGCTACTAAAAAAGACACTCACTTCTTAAAATATCCTATATACGTAGGCGGAAACAGGGGAAGGGGCCAAATTTATCCTGACGGGAGCAAGAGTAACAATACAGTTTATAATGCTACAGCATCAGGTATAGTAAGCAAAATCCTACGAAAAGAAAAGGGGGGATACGAAATAACCATAGCGGATGCATCGGAT